TCGTTACTTTTGGTGGTGTTTCTTTTTGGCTGACTCCTCTTCCTGTTCTATTGATCAGAAGCATCCAGCAAGAAAACCAAAACTCTGTCTGGTCTACGATCAACGGTGGTCTACGATCAGCTTACTCAAATAGGGGCTCCCTCCGTTGCTTGCTTGTTCTGGTGATCTACGACCACCCGTTGGGCGGAAGGACTTTCTTCTTTGCTGCTTAGCCCCAACGACAAACGAACCTACGGGCGGGGCATTTTCGGGGAGTAGCCCGCTTCCTTCTTACTTATGTGATGTGAAGTGCTATATGAAAATCAACACCTTTTCTCGATTGGAATACGGATGAGATCAGAGACGCCATCATTGGGGCAAACGATGCAATAGCTTCGGTTAGAGCAAAGCCCAAAATAGCATAACCAAATGATTGTTTAGCCAATGATGGATTTCGCGCCACGGAATGGATCGAGGAACTAAGGACGTTTCCAATACCGACAGCAGCTCCCGCTGAAGCAATTGTAGCAGCTCCGGCACCTATTGATTTTGCACCTTCTAACATCTTTTTCTTAGTTTTCTCGTCACGCTTTTTTTTCCTTCGCGATTCCCTGGATTCCTCGTCGATTCTTACCCACGTTCTTTTTCTTTTCTCTGGAGCATCTCACCCTTTTGAACTTAAGAATGAAATGCATTCTTTTCGATACAGTAGGGTACACTGAACACCAATTCCATTTCACTGAAATAGGTTTCACATGGTTCGTATCAACTTGTCGGACCGCTACTCGAACCCGGAGCGATGAGTGGGGAAGGAAGATGAGGGTTAACTTCAATGGAGAAAGAAAGCACTCGATGATCAGTTCTCTACCGGGACAAAGAAGATGAGTAGCTTTCAATCTCTATGTAACCATACATAGGTACGGAAGAGGGGCCATCAACGTCAGTGACAACATCGGTAAGGACCCGGCTTAAACAATGATCTTTTCCATGAAGTTAAGTGAAGGCAGTCGGTAGCCCATAGATGATCGAAGCCCAAAAACAAAGGATTCTTAGACTGAAAATGGTGTATATATATAAAGAAGACTTTTGTCTTTCTTCAAAAAAGTAAGATAGTAGATCGAGAAACCTCCGCCCAAAGGTGCTTTTTGAAAGCCGGTCACCGGTAGGCTAAGAACCTTTCTGACTTATCTTATGATATGATATGAAGAAAGCCACTTTTCAGGATCAGCAGGCAAGACCATTTGATAACTAAGAAAGCAGGCAGTCTACTCATGTACTCTAGCTTCGCTAATGAGATAAGGTAGTTGTTGGCTTACTTGCTTGCTTGGCTAGCTAGTTTGGTGGGGAGCGGAGCTCTTGCTCTGCTTCTCGCGCTATCGCCTCTTTAGTGCAGGGTGCGTGGCTCTTGCCTATGGCTCCTAGCCCCTTCCTTTGCGTTTATTGATAGAGATAGAGGCGAGACATACGGCTTTTTGGCCTATGCTGGCTTCGTAACAAATACACGAATCCACACTAACGTACATACTGCTAACTACACACTACTATATATAATATACATATACGAAAGAACTTGTTGGCTATCAAAGCAAAGGGACATGAAATCACATTTGGGAATGATATTTTCCACATGGCACGAAGGCAGCACCGATATGCATCGATTGCCGCCGAAGAGCCTACTACCTAATAGCGCCCCATGGCCTCTGTTGAAAAGTCAGTGTTGTCTCTGTTGCCTTTCTTTCGGCTTATGGTTATATACCCACCTAACTTGCTAGCTTATAGCTTTGAATTAGCTTCAATCACAATGAAATTAGTTGTGGAATTTCCATTCTATTTCATTCCCCTTACTACACCCGGGAAAGAAAGTCCCTATTCTCCTCTTCTGATCTGATATGATATTTATGCGGAATCCGCTTCTCCAGGATTGGATTATTTCTCTTTTTCTGGGTGCCCCGTTGAGAAGTACATCCTCCCCAGGAGCGTCCAGTGGAAAGGTTTTCCCTTCCCTTTCCCAACAAAGAACATTGCTTTCACCAAATAAAGAGAGGGACACATTCCCTTTTTAATGAATTGGTTGGTTTCACACCACGATAGAGAACGAGCTCTTTTTTGCGTCGTACAATAGCTAGTGCGCAGCGCCGGATGGTCTTCCGAAAGGCGAGGGAAGTAGTTGGTTTCTGACTCTTAGCTGTGAGTTTAGCTCTTCTTATTCGAGTAGCTAAACTCAATTAATAGGGCCCTCATTTATTGATTGATTTGATTCATGATTCAGCCCACTTACCCTCAACAACCGGTTTCACCACTTTCTACTTAGAGCCCCTTATATCGTAATGGAGCATTCTAGGGGGACCGTTTTCTATTCACAAGGGTTGGGGAAGACGAACAGAGCCTTCGCATCTCATTTTCCTCATATCAAGCAAGGGGTTGCCACCGATTACGCCACTGCATTAGTTACTTATTAGGTTAGGCAATGCTCTTATTCGAGTAAACGATACCCATCCAATGATTTGAATCCATTGGAGAAAGGCAAGCCTTGGTTGTTGATTAGAAGAAACAATAACAAAGCCACTATTCTCACTAAACCGCCCCTCTTAAGTTATTAGTAGCCCCTTATTGCCCATAGTATTACTAAACAGCCCTATCAATTGGAAGGAGCGGCAATAGAGAGGACACTATTCAAAGGGGGGTTGGGCCGGGTAGGCATAGACAGGGAGCATGCCTACTAAAAGAAACCCACCCTACTGATTAAATGAATTGAAACTCAATATTTTGATCCAGACTCTAATCATTTGATACTTTACCATATCTTGACACCCGTTCATTGTACCCATTAACGAACCAACCAACAAAACTGCTACTATCTACGTTTTAGAATCCACCCCGGACCTTCCACTCTACCCACAACTACCCAAATAGAAAGACATGCTCCTTAAACCGCCACTACCCCTCTGGAAGGGATTTCATCCGCAGGTTCAGAAGGGAAGGGAGGATCGGATTAGCTATTAGTAATAGTGGCAAGAAGCCGCGGCCCCGGGCTGTCTGATGAGTGGAAATAGCTACTAATCAATAGTTTTTATTCAAGATACAACCACAGATGGGGAGAGGATTAGTCCGTATCGAAGCCCGAGAAAGGGAAACGGATCGGGTTAATACGTGGATAACAGCAGAATAAAGGATCTTTTATCTGATAGCCCGGGCCAACCAACAAGCTAAGATCAGATAATCGAATAGAAGGGGATACTCATCTTAGATTATGGGATGTGGCAACTGGATTAAGGGAATAATAGATGGCACTCAAGGGATCTTCGCCCGGGTTTACTAATGCAAACAACACTTCGAGTAAAGGCGCCCACTATTAATAAGATCGAATAGATAAGGAGCCCATCCGGAGCATTGATAAGGAAAGAGGCGCAACCAAGACCAGGGAAGGAAGGGGGATTTGCCCACTATTGAGGTAGAGGTATATAGTAGAGGAATTTCAGTTTTCACGTTTATATATAAGAGATGGTGAAGGAAGAGATAGTGAAGCAGTAATTCATGATAGTAGGGAATCTATATCTAGGTATTAGCTAGTGGCGCCCCAAGAAATAATAGGTGGAATCAGACCCGGAATCAATGGAGAAGAAGCAGTTTCAAGTGAGGGAATGAAACTCTATTACGAGACTATCGACCCCCGGCCCCGTATATTATTAGCGAGGGATTATACGCCTCCAACTCCCGGAGCTTCAGTTACGAGAAATCATGATCATCAAATCTAGTCCGCCCACCAGTAGATATAGAATCCGCAATCAGCAAGAAGTCATAGCTTTATAGTGCCGACCCTATTGCCCTTCCCGTATATCCCAATACAGACTACCTCCCCAAAGTTCTAGTGCCCACCTCCAGTGAATAGAGAATCGGCAAATGAGAATAAGAGTGCCCGGGCCCGTATATTCATTCAAGTCCCCCTCCCCCAGCACCATCTAATGGGGCGAGAGCAGACACTAGTGGATGAGGGCCGCAGAGGGGAGGATAAGGGGAACTAGGTGTAATCGGATTAATAGCTGTTGTTAATATATTACGGATAAATAGATGTAATGCGGATAATCAGTTGAGAGGGGTGGGGAAGGTGCGGAAGCGAGGTGCGAAAGCAAGCGGGCAACAAGTGGATCGGGCTAACGGTTTATTTGCTCGTTAGGCTTTCCTGTTGGAGCAGGCATAGGAACAGTTAAGCCAGCATAGAGCTAAGCTCAACCAATGGGCTATTTGCTATAGTTCAAAGCCCTGTTCATAGAAGGTCCGGAGACATGAGAAGGTGGTTTACTTACTTGCTGCTTTTAAGAGCAAGGCGGTCTAGCTGCTGTTCCAAAGCTTTCATGCCACCTAAAGGGAGAACGAGATGCGAACAACGGGCAAAGGAGCAGATCAGGTTGTTTACTTACTTTTGTACTAGCGTGAGCGTACTTGTGTGTTAAAGGGGTACTTTATTTGGGCTGCTAAGTAGAAGTAGAAGCTATAGGCGAAGGCTTTCGCGCCTTGCTGTTAAGTAAGGTGGAAGCTAGCTACTTGCTTGTTAAAGGTGCTTGCCCGCGGCTATTCGTAGATCTGGAGTTCTGCCCTATAGCCGATTGTGCTACTTTCAATCCTTAGTTTCAACTCTTCAGTGAGTCTTGCTATCTCCCAGTCGTAACTGTACCTTGTGGACTCTAACAAGCTCTCTTCGCTTCTCCCCTGGCTTTAACAAGCCAGCTACGCACCTTGCTCTTATAAGCAAGTAGCTTTGATTTGGGAATAAGCTGGAAGTCAAGTTAGAGAAGTTAAGGGCGCTAGTCAGTAGTCAGTAGTAAGTAGCAAGTAGAGCGGAACACTGTTGGCAGGGCAAAAGCCGTATGAATTGAAAAGAGCTGATCTCTGATCTGTTGTCTGGTTAGGACTTCACTATAACTACCGATATCCTTAAAAGAAGCTCCAATGGTACTTTAGAATAAGAATAATAGGTCCTTTTAGGGATCCCAAATCCAGGTTTAAAGCTCTGACTTCTAGTTCTACTATTTGGGCAGGCAGGAGGGGAACTGCCATTCTTGGACTAACTAAGGCGGGGAACGGATCAGCAGCTAAACAAGTAATCTCATATCCCCTTCTTGGACTGAGTAAGGATCGGGAAGCAAGGCTTCTGAGTGTAAGTAAGTGAGCCAAGCCAGGAGTTCGCCTTTGAGTTCTAGTTGTGAGTTCCAGTCTATAAGATGGGACCTGTAGTTCTGTAGTTAATAAGTATGAATCCAAGCTCTAATCTGAGTTCTACTATAAGGACAGGACAGATGGGAACTTCGGAGATCTAAAATACCTCAATTCCGGGTTTTTAGTCCGACTTCTATCTGTTGGGGTACTCTCCCAGGGACTTATTACTTAATATAGATATCTCCTTTATACCCATGCTAAGGCGCGACAGCAGCTCATACCGCAGGCACTTGTGAGGCAACACCCCTAATGCCAGGGTGAGGCCGAGTGATCATAGGAGTAGTCTAGTTATGAGTTGAGCTCGCTTATAGGATGTTTCGAGTTTGAGCGAGCTAATGCTCTTATTTCCGAGTTTTAGTAGCTAAAGTGGTAGCGAGTCGGTAGCAGCGAACGGTAGCTATCGGGACTATCTTACAGTTGCATGCTGCATTAGCTAAAGCAAGCGTTAGTATGTATGCGTAAGAAGGTGAGCTATTTGCGAGCCGCTAAAGCAAGCATAGGTATTGTTATAGGAGTGAATAGAAGGATGTTCTCTAGAGCGAGCGAACGGTATTGTATTGTCGAAAACTTCCGGTTGTCCCCTCATGTAAGCGAATCGACGGTAAGTGGGAATTAGGAAAGTCACGCTTTTCTCATATGCTCCCAAGATCGGTCTCCATTCAGTGGTCTACGAGAGGCTTGCTTGTTAAAGCAAGGTGGGTCTGCGATCAGGCTATTTTTCTTAACTCAATCTATAGTATCGGAAGGTCAGAACCGGTCTATTAGAACGCTTTAATGACCCCTTTCCAGCTGTTGAAAAGAGAGATTACTATACTATAGGGAATGCTAACAGGTGATAGCCAGGTCGAGCTTGGATACCTGATTTTAGAAGACCGATTTGGCACTTTGTTCGAGTAGGGATCTCAAATACTGGGTTAAAGTAAGATCTTAGATCTGTTCCACGAAAAAGGGGAAAAGAGGAGCCGGGACTTGAGAATGTTATAAAAAGGGTCTATTAGCCCGGCTTTCCCTCGATAAGAAGTCAAATTCCAGGTATAGAGTTTCTTTCTACTATTTAGGACGGACGGGAACTGCAGTTATGTTATCAAAGTCGCTTGGCTCTGAGTTCGAGTTTACTTGCTTATCCATAGGTACAAGATCGCTCCTTTCTTTAGTTCTGTAGCTAGCAATGCTAAGGCATACTTGGGATTTTCCTATTTGCTGGATTTGTGGGTAGCTCTACTTGTGTAGCTAGATTTGGCTGTAGTTAGAGAGGGCTTGGAAAGCAAGCAGATATCTACTAATATAGTATAGAGAATCCCCTTCTAAGACCATACTGGAATAACTCTCTATAACCAAAGGTAGAAGCGGGGGGCGATAGCGAAGGAAGTAGTGAACTAAAGCAGATCGGGAAGCAGGGCTTGACAGCGCCTGTTGGAGCAACGTTCAGTGCTCTACGATCAGAGTTCCCTTCTATTCTACGGGAATTTCTCCTTTACTTAATCTTTCGTATCGACTGTACTTGGGGGAAGCCTGATTCTCAGAGTCCACTTTCTGATCTTGCTAATCTACTTTTTAGTTAAAGTTCTGGACAGGGCAGGATATGAAATAGGACATACACCTATTTGGAACTAACCTAAGGAGATCTCAAATCCCTGGTTTTTACTTCTTAGGATAAGCTGTCAAGCAAGCGTTAGTATCGGCATGGAGCTAGCGATTCCCCTGTAGCTATGGACTTCGGGACAAGGGGAAACTACTCTTTTAGTAGAGTGTCCTTCTTTCTTAGTTCTAATTAGTAGTATTTGGACTAGACGGATGGTACCCCACGGAGCGGTAAGAAAGCAACCAGGTAAATAGGTATACTAGTAATCCTCTAATCCATTAGTTCTAGCTCGAAGTTTTCCCTTAGTTGTCTCGAAGTTAGCTGCTTGGCATGAGTCGCTTGGGCAGTCTTAGTGAGTAGCTTGGCTTGCTCATGCGGGGCTTCGGAAATAAAGTAACCAGGGAATTCATATACTAATCTTCTAATCCAGCCCCTAGTTCGAAGTAAGCCTATAGGTTGTTATCTCGAAGTTAGTAGTTTGGCTGTTCTAGTAAGTGAGTAGCGTGGGCAGTTATCCCTTGTTCGGGGGCAACTAGTCTCATAGCAGCTTCTTCCCGTTAGCTAAGGACGCTGGTATTGTTATATAAGCGGCAACGTGTGGTAAGTGGTCGTCTATATAAAAGAGGAAAAGCACGGTTTTGTTCTTGTTCCCCGTAAGTAAACTACCTTCTTGCACTTGCAGCTAAGTAAGGGGAAGCTAGGTAAAGAGAGAACTCAGTCTAGTCTGCTCGTAGAGCATCCTATCCTCTCATTCTAGCTACCTTCTCAAACTTACAGCCAGGTAAGGTACGATCAGTTTGTTTTGTGGTCTACGATCAGCTTTAGCCTTACAACAAGCTAACACAACTGAACTACCGAAAACAGCTTGATTTATATGAGCCGACTACCAAAACAGAAGGAGGTTACTGCGGTGACCAAGCAATGACTGCTACACGTGCACGCAAGATTAGATAGATTAGTGAGTCCCTTCCCGGGTTCAAATAGCCCCAGTTCCTGTCTAGCGTACGGAAAGGAATTCTCTGATCCCGAGCGATGTTGCTTGCAATCCGTTAGGCAAGGGGATCTAACAGCCACGAGCGGATAGACCGGGGAGTTGGGTTTTGGATACGGAAGAGCTAGAAGGAAAGCTAGCCGCAGGTCCTCCCTTTTCAGGGGGAGATGGGATTTCTGATTCAACCTCTAAAGCTTCTGGATGGGATATTATGGTTTAAGGGTGGCATCTTCTGCCAGGAGATACGATTGAACGGGATTCCTATTCCTTGTCAGGAATAGCTAGCCTCAGGCCCCTTTTTACAAGGGTTAGAAGCTCCTTTTCGAAGGGGTGATGTACGGGGTTTAGGACCAAAAGACTTTCTGTTTTTCTGTAAAAGTAGCCGCGAGTGGAGTTAGCCAATTCTATTTCTAGCCATTACGGGCATAAGTTCTCCACTTGTCGAATCGGGTTCGTAACTCAATAGATGGTGGGATTGATCCTTTTGAAGGGATGAGATCGGGTGAACAGAGTCGATGTCTCAGATGGAGTAATCCCTATTCCTCACCTAAAATCGGATAGCGCCTTTACTGCATAAAGGACAGAGTCCGAGTGCGGCTCCCAACTAGCACGAAAGACATCCATGAATTGTGGATGAGGAGATAGCCAAGCCGCTTCAAAGCGAAAGAAGCTGGAAAAAAAAAGTACAAAGGGAGGTCCTAGAATAGCGCTAAACTCCCCTTTACATTGATAGCGATTTCGAGGAAGAGGAAAAAAGAAATAGGGAAGTCTGATAGAAATAGATAATTAGTAGTTCCATCATTTGATTTGAATTAGGCTTCTAAGCCCTCATTCCATTGCGACCTGAGATTCATTCTTCTCCTTGGGATGCGGGATCGGAGTTCGGTATATACTTTTGGAAGAGATCGAAGGCATTCCGCACCAAACCTAACGATTGGACTGGGGGAGGCAGTGTTCCCATTTACTAATGGATCACTAAGCCTTTCTGGTCTTGAGGTGATTTAATGCTAAACCTCAAGGGGATTGGAACAAGCCAAAGAATAGTTCGATTCAGGTTTTCTCCAGAACCGCCGTCCAAAGGTTCTTTTCCAGACTCGAGAATCGGGTTCATTTCTTCTTCTTCTAAGGCAGCTAGCTAGGCCTGTTGAGAGCTCAGGATTGGACGGAACCCTGACGATTGGACTATCGAACAGCTGTTGGTGGGGAAGAATCTCCTTTCCCTTGATTGCTGCGGGCCTTCATTGCTGAAACTGGACTGGCTAGGATCACTAGAGGGGACAGACTACCAGGACTAGTCCGCTTCCCAATAGGAAGAGCAAACAGCAACTATTAGCCCAGCTTTCCGGGCTCTCATAACAGCCCTGGTTTGAGCATCTCCCTAGCCTACCTACTTTCCTCGCTTTCAGAAGGTCAAGTCTAATAGAGTAGAGGCAATCCACTCGAGAGGAAAGGAAAGACCTCCACCGATCTCTTAAGGTCGAGCTCAGCTTGCTTTCCTTTTGAACCGCTTCCCCCTCTTAGTCAAGCACAAGCTCCTGACTCGGCTCCTTTCGTGGGACACGAGGGCGGCTAGCCTGCCTACACCTATGTGATTTCGTCTTCGCATTTCCTCTAAGCCAGGATCGGATCCAATATTGGCTCTATAGCGGAAAAGGTCTTTCATGCACTATATCCCATCCAAACCTAAACCTTAGCCCAGAGAAAGTCACGAAAAAGGACCCAGGTAGGGAATCTCTGTCAACTAAGATCATTAACAGCTGTTTTCCAGCTTAAAGAATGCCCGCAGGAAGGCCTTTCTTTAGACCATCCCTAGCGGGGAGCATTGCTTAATGGATGTAAGACAGCAATAGATTTGGAAAGACCAGACCGTAAACAAGGGAAGATAAAAGAGGGTCACCCGGTTCTTCCTGTCCCATTTATCGGCAGAGTGTAACCGTTGCTTGTTCCTGCCTTAGTAGGGAAAGAGCTGAGACTGAAAACATGAATTCTGCACGAGATACCAGGTTGGACTACAAATGAGAGATTGGAGAATAGATTCATTTACCGATGCTTCGATCAGTTCCCTACCGGGACTTGACACAAGACAGACCAGCAGAGACAAAACTTGAACCTGCATCCCTAGTTCCTAGTTATAGTTAAGGGCAGAGACCATTCCCATCTTCTCCCCGTTCCCTATCCATGCAATGTAACCTATCTCGATTGACCGATCATGTGTCTTCTTCTTATATGTTATGTTTATTGCCGGATCGGGTATTCATATCTCATTATCACGTAATCAACCCTCTTATCTTTCGTTGCTGGGTCGGCTATCTCATCTTCATTTCTTGATGCATGAGTTGGGAAAACAGAGATTGGAATTGGACCTCTTGGTACTCATCCTGATTCCCCTTTGTTCTTCTTCTGGTCCGTTAGTGGCAGTGGTCCGGACGAAGAGATGTAGTAGGGGAGTCAGGTAGATGAAGCAAGCCTTACAGACGAAATTATTTGATGATCCATATTCGTACAGGGGAACGGGAAAGCTTGCTCAACTGTACGAGCGGGAATGTCTCCTTGTTGTCAATCGAGACGGTACGGTAGATGACTGAACACCAAACTCAATCCCAATGCTAAAAGAAACATCTTGACTTGTGACAGGTTCATTTGTTGTTGGAGTAGCCTACCTCATATGATCTTTCTTTACAAACCAATTACTGGGGCTGATCTATCATACTTCATTTTTCGAGTAGTTGGCTCAACAAATACAGGAATGGAAGTGATGGCGCTACTCCTTCTTTCTTTGTGGCTCGTTCGAAGCATTCTTTCGGGCACTGCATTGGAAGTCCTCCACTGCTACCTTGACTGAGGCTGGACTTATCTGATTGTCTGATTCAGCCTATACTAGTTTACGACGCTATCACATACATTTCCCTTGGTATACCTCTACAAAGAGATTAGAGAAAGAGAACCATTTCACCGATAGCAATGAGAGTCACTCTGCCTGGACTTCCCAATCAAACACGGACAACGGCTACCAATATGACAGTGCAAGAGTGGAACTCGTATACTCCACTTCTTGTTAGTTAAGTAGAGAAGGCTACCGGCCCTGCCATCTTGCTTTACTTTACAGACCGACCGCTGGAACTGATCTTTCTTATGTCATATTGCCGGGTCGGCTACCTCATCTCTCTTATCACGGAATCTTCTTATACGTTGATACACGAGTTGGACAAAGAGAGGCAGGCAAAGGGAGAAGCAGCCAAGTGCGCCAACCAACGCCCTGGGTAGTCAACCATATCAGGTTCTAATCTACTTTCTCTCCCGTACTGATCTTCCTTGCCTTTCTTTCCTTGTCCAGTAAGGTATGAAGCACTAGCTCAACCACAGCTACAGCTTCTTCTCGAGCAGCTCTTATTCCACCTGTAGCACCGCTTACGAGAGCAAGCAAGGGAGTGTAACAACGATTTCTTTCGCACTCCCCTTTTCTATTTCTCTCTTTTTTAGAGGTATTATTGCGTACTTGAGTAGTGAAATCTTCGTTCCTTCGTATCTGAGCTGTGAGTAGCAGGCTCGTAAGCTCGTGCAACACATTCTGGTGATAGAGTTAATGTATTTCTTTTACTCTGTGATCTCTATCCCTCCGGTCCTACGTATTGAGGCGTTTCCTCTGTTTGCTTGGCTGCTTTTCGCGCTTTTGAAGAAACCGCTTTCAGCTAGCTTTGAAAGAAGAAGGGCTGGGCAGACGAGGTTGTTATAAGTGAGTATCTTTCTAGGTCTGTTCGTTTGGAAGAACGAATAAAAGCATTTTCCTTCCTCACTACCATCTCGAGAGAAGCAATCGGCTTGGGATGAATGTCATTGGTTCTTTTCCTCTCTTTCCCTCTCGCGAGCTTCCTTTCGGAGTCGGCGTGCTTCCTTATTCTTTAGTGATTCCTTCTTGAGCTTTCAGGGAGGGAAGGGTTGATTAAGGAGACTACTAAGAAGGAGATTCTTTGAGACCTGCCTCCGCTCCTTTGGTTAGCTACACTGGTTTGCCATCGTAAAGCACTGATTCCTTACTCCACTTTCAGAGAAAGAAGGACTACTACTATATAAGATAAAAAGAGAAAGTAGATAAATGCCTGACTCCGCTCTTTGGCCTTAGCTACCCGGCTTTGGAGCGTTTGGCTCGCTTAGTTCGGTTAGCTCCTTGCCTTGATGCCTTTGTTCAGCTTTCAGAAACAAAAGGGAAAGAGCAATCGAAGAGGAAGATGTGGATTAAAGACTGCTTTCGGAGGCCCTAGCTCCCCTGGCTTTGATTGATGCCCAATGCCGTTAAGGAGCTTTCTTCAGCCTGCCCTCGCTTCCACATCTACTTAGCAAATCTACTTATCTGAGCCTGCTGTTAAGTAATTGGACGTATTTCCTGGATTCACCGGCCTACGCAACATCTTCTAACTCGTTAAGCGCAAATAGCCTATATAAGATAACTCTGATCGTCTCCTACTTCTAACTCAAGTTATTAGCCCCCTACTGACTACTGGGGCATTCTCTAATGAGCAAGCACAAGCACTAGTACACACGCATTTGCCCGTTAGCAACTGTGACTCAGAAACCAGAGTAAAAGAGTAGTCGCCTCGTTTTAGTCCCGAATGAGAAAAACCAGGATTTGTTCCAGCAGCAGGTTCCCCTACTGCCACCTTGTTACGGCTTCGCTAACTCCAGTCAAGCAGTAGTAGACCTACCTTACAAGTAAACAAGCAATGGAAAAGCCCGGTTACAAGGGAAGGTCGGACTCGGGTGCCCATTTAGGCGCCAAATAGAACCCATCATTGATTTGGGATATTGATAAGGTGAATACCCAGTCTATTCAATGCTAGGTGAATATAAGGACCTCAAAATAAATTCCCTTTTCGTCCTCCATCTTATGAACTTTAAGGTCTATGAAGTTGAATAATAGAGTGATTACAGTTGAATAAGGGAGTCCTTTTTTCAATCCTATCCTTCTGTCCTGTCTGTATTTTCAGTATAGTTTCAATAAAGGTTCCTTTTGAAGTCAAATGGTCTAAAGCAGCTTGCTCTTGCTTTTTATGAATCCTACGTGAGGAAGGCTTACTACTATGCCAATGGTGACCGGCTCGATGAGCTCTTCTTTCATCCCCTCTACTTACTTCAGGCGCTACTAAGCCCTTGTGCAGGCCCTCGTCAATTCCTCCAAACAACTGAATCTCATTCCCTCTCCCTATGGTCACACTAAGTGAACTCTGGCCCATGTCTTTATGTATACACCCGATTTCATTTCCGTCACATCCTAAAGTAACCAACCATCTGGGGCAGCTATTGATCTTATTCAAGGTAAAGGACAGGACAAAAGTTGTCGCAGACGATCCCATTTACCCTTATTAAAGGAGCTATGGCCCGTACCTTTTGGGTACTCACCTAAGATGAAAGTCTCATTTCGCTTAAAAGAAAAAGATCAAGAGAGGGAGCTCTCAACCAAGGTGGATTTCCGAACAACTGGTGATTTCCTCACATCGGAAGAAGAGCCCTATTAAGTTAAGGAATCGGTCCCAAGTCCAAGCCCAACTCCGTACCAAGTCAGTAGAGAGCCGAGCTAGCTATCCTACCGCTCCCGCAAACAAGCCTCCTTCCCACAAGCAAGTCGCTTACTAAACTAAAGATGGTGCTGCCTTTGCTTTATAGCCGAGCTTCGGATCAATGCCCACAGAAGAAAGGAGTATGCCCTCGTAGAAGACCTAAGCGAATTCAGCTCCTGTTGAAAGAGAGTACTTGATTCAAGACCAGACCCCTTGCTATGAGCCTAAAGCGAAACCGAGGTTTAAGTAAGCAGATGAAGTCATTACACGAAAACTTTTAGGTGATGATCGCCCACAGGTTTCTGTTCGGCCCGAGGATCAACCTCATGACCCCAAAAGGAGTGGTAGCTTTACTTTATTCGACGAAAGGTGTAAGGATTCAGTCTGCACTAGGTTAGCTCTTCGTCGGCCAATAGGAAGCGGAAAGCGAGAGACCTATGTTTGAAAGCGAGAGCCAGATGCTGGAAAGAAAGATGCTACTCGGTGTAAAGGTCAAGTCTTCGCGGATGCCTTTGGGCTCTCCCATCTCTATCAGAAAGAGAAAAAGGCACTACAAGCAAGACCGTAAGACTAGCAATCGCAAGACCTTCTTTTTCTTTTTTTGTTGCAGTTGGTGACTTGAAAGACTAAAGTACTGGGCTTCCCTTTAGAATAGAGGCTAGATGCTTGCCCTTTATATGATGCTCTGGCTGAAACTTCGTATCCATTGTCTTTCTTTTCATATTCATAATATTCATAAGTAAATAGGTAATCCTTTCATAATCTAGTGGATGATTAATCCCGTTTAGCAAGGGGCCTTGCTGCAGGGCTTAGTAGCGCCTCAATCCCGATCTCTTTCTGTTCTCCCTCAATCAAGCAAGTTCTGCTCTCCTTCAATCAATCGGTTGAATAATCGAATCGAGTGCTTACGTCCGATCCAGCAGTAGCAGCAGCTAACCCAGTTAGTTCATCTCCTTCCGGTCCAATCGGTCTAATGCGTAATGTACGGTAGTCTTACTCTCTTCTAGCTGTTTTCTCGCTTTAAGAATGCCCCTTTAGTATGACCTTGCTTTTGGCTAAATTGATCAAAAGCGCGACTGATCTACAACCACCCTTATTCTTCTCGACATGATGCCAACCAAGAGTAAGCGGTAGGATAGATAGCAGCTAGCTCGGCTCGAAAGGGAACTGACTTTCTTCTAAACTTAGAAGATTCTTTTCCGAGTGAGATATGAGTTCGTTTGGCTCACATTCCCAGCCCGGGGTCAGAATTTGCAATCTGATTCGAGGGGTACTAGTGCTCAGTTCGTAGTTCTCTGTGGAAAGCGAGAAGGGGAATCGGCTAAGGGAAGCACGCCAGTCCCATAAGAGAAGGAAGAATAGAATAGCTGGAAGATGAGAGGACAGATTGCTAACTCGAACAAGAGTGGTTGTAGCTGACCATCCCAGTAACTGCCGTTCAAACGCTTTGTAGGGACCTACCTTTCAGATCAAAGACAAGAGAACGAGCTGACGACTACAGGGGAGGCAGTAGCTGCTGTGGGAAGGAAGCTACTAACGGTAAGAGAGCTACGTGATAACAACAGATTCTCCGATAACAACAGATTCTCCAATAAACTACTTTTTATGCGAGATAACAGCTGATTCTCCTAACAGCTTATAACAGCTTATAACAACCCATTCTCCCCTACACCCATTCTCCCCTACACTCATTCTCCTATACAACTCATTTCCCTAGGGTATTCCGAAGGAATTAACAATAGAAACATCTGAACGGTAAACTCCCTCCCCCCCGAGGGCCGCCCTCTGCTCTAGTTCACATACGGTGGGTTATAAGGGGGGGGGAAAAAACAGCTTAAAAGCAGTCTTTTCCCTCTCAATTCTTGCAATCAATGAAGTAACCCTTCTGTGACAACAGAAGCCACTTAGATGTCACTTCACGGAAGCAAACAAGCGAAAGCAGTAAGATCTGTCTAAACTTCTTTCCGGCTGGGGGGTTTGGGGGGTCTGAAACCCACCAACCTTAGTTCTAGCTGATGCGTCTGTTGATTCAGCTGCGTCTGTATCTGCGTCTAAAACAGCTTCAGTTTCTGCGTCTGTTTATGCGCCTGTGTTGGTTGATTCTCAAGTTGATTCTGCAGATTCGGATGCTAATGCTTATTACTATTCTCCCTATGCCCTAGATTTAGATTCTGTTCTATCTCTTCTCTTGCCTGCCTCCTTCCCGGGATTTGAAAAAGACAACACTACACCCCCCCCCTTCCTTACGGAGAGGTCCCTTCCTAATGAACAGACTTCAAAACTTCGCTACAGACAGCTACATATGGGCGAGGATCAACATATCATCTTCCCTCTTCCGGTCAGCCAGCTAAAGAAGTGGAAGTTAAATCTTCGGAATGGCTTCGAGAGTTTCGAATCGAGTTTGTTTGGAGAGCAGTGGCAAAGGATAGAGCAGAAAACTTTGATTGTATTAGGAAGCAGGCCTCATCGGTAGGAGGGTGTACGGTTATCTCCCCAGCCTTGGGACAAGATTCAAACATTGGTTTAGGCAATCCGACCTACGGCCCCGGGGCAGGATGCGCTTGCTTTCTTTGTTAGTCTCGTTTGATTGATTCGTAAACCAACCCTAGGAGATCAAGGATGGAGCAACAACAGAAGGGAAGGCCAGGCAAGGTATGGCAAGCGCTACCTCACCTCAAGCGGTATACCTGTTCCTCGCATAGCTCTTTTGGTAGACAATTAAGTAAAGTAAATAATTCCCAGATAGCGGCAAAGCCTATCGATATCTGAGTGTCGATCCCGAATGGATTAAGGTGAAAGAGTCTTATTCTCAGGAGACGCTGCCCAAGTTGAAGCTGCTCTTGCCAAAGCTCTTTAACCAGTTCCTCAAGGACAGGAATAGCTAATCCGCAAGGAAAGGACAGGAAAGATAGATTAGATTACACTCCTATCAGTGCAACGGCCGCTTTATCCCCACCTGGCCTCTTTGAGGCCCGGGCATAAGCACTCTACCTGGCATCCTTCCCCCTTCTTTGCCAAGAGTGACGGATTCAGTCTAGGCTGAGCTCAGTCTTCCCTGCAAGAAAAGTAGTGGTCGTGCAAGAGACAGGCTATTGTGTTTTCCTTGGCTCATCATTGATCTGGAAGAGCAAGAAACAAGAAACTGTATCCAAGTCCAGCACAGAAGAAGCCGAGTACCGTGCCATGTCTTCTGTTGAGTAATGCATTTTTGCTTTGCTTATAGCTTTAGAAGAGTAGTCGCACAGTGAAGTCAAGCGTTAGCAACGTCTTGCCCAAGTTTCAGAGGCGAGCAGCGAGTTAGCGAAGGAAGGGAAGCTTTGCACAAGGAGAGGAAGCGAAAGCTGGTTTTTTATCCCTTGCTTGACCCGCGGACTTTAAACTATTTAAACTTTCCTGGGGAGTCTCGCTCTCCTCACTAAAAAATGCCCAACCGGGATAGTCATCGAGTCTGGCCAAAGAAAGAGCCTTATGGGTTGGGATATTGGAGTTGTGGGACATCGGCAGCGTACCGGCTGGGAAAGATAGGTTTCTCCTTTTTCCGGGTGGGGTGACCGGATCGAATCCTTCCTATAAATAAGAAGTTTAGATTGATTCAAGCCATTCATTCCTAGACCACTAGGGGAGACACCCACCGATTGGGGGAAAGAGACGTGGGGAGGCATGGGCAGGCACAAAAGGAGCTTCGTCTTTAGTCTAGGGGGAATCCGCGCCGAGTTCATACCTTGATTTGGCAGGTGAGCCAGGCTTGGAGAAGGCTTTGAAAAACCAACCCGTGATTGAAAAGCCATTGCTTCAGGTTCGGGGAGATTCAGCTTTGCTAGGGATTTCAAGCTCGGCACCTTTAACCTCACCTGTTCTAACCTTAAGTAATAAGCTGACCTTTTTCCCTATCCCCCATTTTTCCGAGGATATTCAATTGGTTATTCCGTCCCGGCCGGGAGATCAGAAGGGTATAGCGAAGATCACGATGGGGCACCAGCAGTACAACCATATCCCTATTCGGTTCGGTCGGGCGATGAAGAAGAGAATTGTTTGGAGTGAGAGAAGAAGCTAAAGATGGTCAAGTGGCAACCGACCTGGACATTTGATTCGGATGAGGCCGGGGAAATTCGAATAGAACAATTGAGTGGGGGATAGGGCGACATAGCCGCCGGGATAGGGGTTCAATGATGGAGGGCCATTGACAGGAAGGAATAGCCGTCATGCCCAACCCGGCTAAGATTTTTGAGTCTTTGTCTTTGCCGGGGAAACGGAACAAATACCGGAATTGGACGACTACTCACTAGTTGGTATGGTTGGCCAGAGGAGGGGAGATAAGAACCCCAGATAGTCTTTCCTTCCCTCATTTCCTGTACGGAGAAATAGATACGTAATGGGTTGAGGTCCAGTGCATCAATCATAGTAGTTTAAGTCCAAAAGTTGCCTCCACTCGACTGCCATAGCCCCCAACGCAAAGGTAAAAGATAAATGGATATGAGGGTACCAAACCTGATGGATTAAGGGAAACAAATCGATGTTTGGTTAAAATCTATTTTTGTATAGGTGAAAGCACTCTTACAGCCGCAGCGAGCATCCGTCTCAGGAAGACGGAGCGAGCTAAGGCAACCTCACCAAGCGTAGGCAACCTGACCAAAAGGGGATAATCGGTAGGCCGAAGGTGCGAAGCTACCCGCCTGCGAGCGTGTGCTTGCAGAGGCGGAGAGTAGGTTAGTCCCTCTAACCAGAAAAGACTATCTTGACTAGACTAGAAAAAAGACTAGCTTTCCCTTCGGTTCGGTCTCTCGTAGGCATCTCTGGTGGGCAGGTGTATGTGTATATAGCTAGGCCTTCCCTCCGGCCCTCCCCTTAAAGAGCGGTAAGTCACTTTTATCAGAATAGACTCAACTCAACTAGACTAGAAAAGATTAGCCTTTCTGCCTTTAGAGATAAGACTTCCTTCTTTCCCAGCGGCCCTTCCCTTAAAGAGCAGTCCAGTCAGTCAAGTCAGGCAATAGAGCAGTAGCCTTCTTTCCTTTCCGTAGGTAGATAAAGTCACTCTAACAAGAATCAATCTAAATGACTCTAAAAGAAATGATAAGATAGCCCTTTTGGTCAGTCGGAAGGAAGATCTAAATATAGTTAAAAAAGTTCCCCACTCCTGCTCGGTTGGAGCGAGCTCGTCCATCCCTTCCCGCTAGGGCCACTCCCGTTCCACGAAGGTGGAGTCAAGGTTACAAAGTCACTTTCTATCATCAATCACCGCGAGTAGAAAGCCTTGGTCTTGTTGGCCCCACTCGCTATCGGATTCGAACCGCGTTTGAATGGAACAGATTTGGAGTCTGTCGTGTTTACCATTTTTACCAAGTTTGGGGGGGCGAAGCCAGATACTTGTGCGGAGATGAGATTGATGCTCCGCTCGCCCTCTTATCGCCACTTTATCCTCTAAAAACCTACCCCTTCGCCGAAGCTTCTGGCTTTTGATCAAGGCCCGTAGACTCTCTATGTTCGTAGTTGTAAGGGAATGTACCTCTTGCAGGGAGTCTTTGGTCCCGAGGGGACCCCTCTTCTTTAACGGGCCGGAATTCTATCTAGACAGTTCCGCATGTGGCGCTTTCTTCGAGCTGTCCATCCCTATTTGCCCCTGATCCCCCCGTGCCGTGGTCCCACTGCAGGTAGCCATAGCCACCCGTCTTGTTGCAGCTTTTCGTCCGTCCAACATAGCAAACTCGCCTTTGTTTGCTCTCCGCTTAAAAGAAAACGCCCCAACAAGCAACGGCCTTAGACAATAAATACGCCTCGCGCGCCAGAACAACAAATGCGCGGGCGCGGTAGCGCATCCGTTTTCTTTGCGGGGAAACACCAACAATTCTCAGATGCAATCATCTCATACCCCGACAACATTGTATATGACCCCCCGGGAATAAATCTGCCATTTTTAGGAGTCAGTTGGAGGATCCCGTGGTATGTGAACTGATTGAATCAGCTGCAAGAGTTGTTCAACTTCCTCTATAGCAGGTTCCAGAGCTGGAAGCAGCAAAGGGAGATTCCAGATGGTTTGGTGATCTCGCCAAGAAAAGCATTCTTCAACTTGATATCATCAATCAGGATAAGGATAGTCCTAAAGCAGCAAAGGAAATCAGGAGGCCCAAGAATCAGTATAAAACCCGCCTGGCCATTACGAACTAAAATACTAATCCCCTGCCTTAGGTGATGTCCGATAGCAACCCAGGAGTGAAAAATGGATGAACCGTCAGGCAAAGAACGCTAATGGACGTGAAGAACTGCCCCTGCGGAAGAGACTTAGCTCAACTATGCCTAGCCCACGCCGGCTCTAGTTGCGTCACAAATCTCCAAGCCCATTTGACAAGCAAGGCTTGGTTAAGGTAATGGAATTTTGCATCCCAACCCAAAAAAAGAGTTGACCGGAAAACTGCTTCCCACCGCATTAAGTGCATGCAAGATCCAAGGTCTTGGCCACTCCATAAGAAATCTCTTTGAATAGCTTCCAACAACCAACGGGAATCCAAAACAGCGAAAGGAAGTCAATTTGAAGGCTATGGAGACAGGATCTCAGTAGTTAGATCTGACCTGCAAATGAGAACAAATGGACCCAGGCTAACCTTTGCCGTCTTTTATTCAACACCAGCTCCCAAAGAGCTTTAGAGCACCGCCCAGTGAATAATGGCAGCCCAAAATAAGTGGCAGGCATGGATTGTGAGAGATGGAAACTGGAGTCAAGTCCCGAAGCTGCTCCCTAATCAATAAGCCTACCAAGGGAGTCCGCCATCCAGATGAATCGGTATGGTCTCTACGAGCCTTGTCTAGTCTCTCTAGTCCCCGGAAAGTCACCATAGGGGTAGATAAGATTGAGTATGAAATCGTGGATACACAAGCCCTGATCCACTCACACCATGACGAGGTGAAACCAAACTGCTGCAGCATCCTCAATATTTCAGAAGATATCAATTTTTATATCTCTTCCTTCTTCCCCGGTTAGCTTTTAGCAGTGGTGAAAGGAAATTGTTAGCTGACAGGGAGACAGAAGAGAGGTAGTTTAAAGCAGAAAGTAGAAAGCCGAGCGGAGGGATGGAAGGAGGATGGAAGGTTTAATCTACGAGCCACTTGCACTGAACTGCCCCATTTACTAGTAAGGGCCAACTTGACTTGCCTACCGACCGAGACAGGACTAAAGCGTCACGTAGGCCCTAAAGCACTCTCTCTCCCCAACCCTCTCTCAAAAACTTTTAAAGGTCCGAAGGACACTTAAAGGTTCCGAAGGACTAATATGCAAGCGGTAGTTCGGTATCAGCTGTCTCATCTGGTCAATCTCATCCCGCACAAGAAGGAGCAAGCTACCTGTACCCGGAAGAGAAAGAGTGATTTGATCTCTCTATAGACCGAGTGCCTTCTCCCTTCGCCCGGAAGGAAAGCACTGACTTGAACTACTTTGACCACTGCGCTTGCCCAGAAGCGAAAGCGAATCCAAACTATTTACTTAAAAAAAAGCGGGGTTTTTGCTCTAAGCCCGCATCTTCAGCTTCTATTGGAGGGGCAGCGGATCCAATCCATTCGAAGGGGGAGCAGAGCAGCAGGCAGGCAAAGCAGGGGAAGAGATATGGATTGAACCGGAAGCAATGCCCTTCGGAGCGACTATTGGAAGTTGCTGATCTCTTTTTCTTGTATTCTCTTCCTTGGGAAACACACCTCCCACATCATCTGTTGTCTCGCATCCATCGGGATGAGTGTTGCGTCTGTCTTATCTTCCCCTAAGGTCTATTGTATTGAAAGGCCATCTCTCGAATCCGAGCAACGAAACGAGGAAGTTGGTGAACCATATAGATATTCAGTAATGAATACGATGTGGATCCGTTCCAAGGCCCCTCATTCAAAACCTCAAGGCGGTGGGACGATTCCTTCTGCGCCCAGGCCCAGTACTTAAATCAATCCTGAAAGACGGAAGGAGGGGGACAGAGCTTGAGGAAGAGGTAGGCGGAAATCAAAAAGGCAGGCGAAGCCATAAGAGATAGGCAGGCAATCAGGTAAGCGAACATTCCGGTAGCAGGCCTTCCGTTCGATCTCTTTCTTTAGCTCCCCCTGATAGAGCTCCGCTATTAACTAAGTTAGGTGAGTAGCGTTTCGTATATGACTTATTTAGCTTTCCTAAATATAGTACCTAATTCTTACTGTACCATGGGCGCAATCAGGCTTTCATTCCTTCCTAACAAGTGGGCTTTCGGGGTGATAGAGTAGCAATCCATTACATTCCACACATAACCGCCCATCCCGAAGCCTTCCTCTCGGTCGCCACCTTTAGCTCTAGTTGGCATCAAAGGAAAAGGCAAAGGATCGTTTTCACTTCCATGCTTTTAACGCAAGAAAGTCTTGGAATTAATCGGAATAGCCCGATTGTCCGCCTTGCCCAACTTTTTTTGTTGATCGGTGCGTGACTAAAGAGTCCGAACAGAGCAAGACTCGAAAGGCATGTCCACCCACTACTCCTTACTTCCTTTCTCTAGGATACAACGCCGCCTAGCCTGCTTTCCTAATTGGCTTCCCCCACGAGAGCCAAACATCCTAGCTTCCTCTAGGCTCCTCTTCCAGCTTTCTTGCTGTTCGGTTTTCCCCTTGAGGTGGTCTGCCTCATGTAGCGATTTTTCAATTCTTTGGAATCTTCTTGTCGATCCGCCGTTTGGTATAGTGTTTGTTCAGCTCCCGTGTCAGCGGCTGTTGGTATCTCTGGACTTTGGGGCTATTGCGCTCGTCTCTCTGTCGAAGAAGTCCTTCGTTCACTTCCATTGATTGCTTTGGCAGGCGACTTACGACTCGGGAACAACCAAATAGGGCACTTCTTATTGGAATTCCGAAAAGATCTAAAAAAATGTAAATACCTCCTGAAATACCGGTATACTCCTCTTCCCGGCCTTCCTCTCGGTCCCCCTTGGGTTGACCGTAATCGGGACTTGTGTTTTGTGACAGGGCAACCTTTAGGGTTGTATTCCTCTTGGCCTTTATTCACTTTGTCCCACCACTTTGTTGTGTGGCTAGCGGCAGAAAAGGTGAAACCTGGCATCCGATTTCGCAATTATGCTATTCTCGGTGATGATGTTGTAATCGGGGATAGGGAAGTTGCCTTGGCCTATCGCGACATTCTGGATAAGTTGGGGGTGACAATTTCCACCCAAAAGTATATTATATCCACACAGGGTGCTTTTGAATTTGCAAAGCGATTCTGTGTCAAACGAGTTACTATCGTACCTTACCTGTCTCTATGAAATGTTGCATGATGACAAGTCACTTGTATGGACTTATCTCCGTTGGTCAAAAGTATGGAGTGAAAAGATTCTCCACTTTAGTTAGACTACATGGGGGTGGTTATCGAGTGTTAGCATCATTACAGAATATCCGTTCCAAACATTGGGAACGGGTTAGAAAGATGGCTGAGAAGCCGGTGAAAGGTAGCAATTATCCTTTAGAGTTTTGGATGAGTAGGGGTTACCCGATGGGTCCATACTTGAGAGGGCTCTAAACAAGCGCCTATATAAGGGAACATATTAAACCTAAGGAACTCCAGTGGATTCCCGATGAGTTTACCTTTGATGGAGAGGTAGAGTTCCGTCAGAGGACCATGGTAAGAAACTGGGTCCAATCTTGGTTAAAATATCTCTACTGGTATCATACAACCGCATGGAATGATGATGCGACCCTTGAAGAACTGTTCCAACCTCCCGTTGTAGAAGTACATTGGAAGGCCAGAGACGTGAATTCGCAAGAGTTTCGGACTTTTGGTCTCCTTTGGAAGACCTACGATTTTATTATAGGTAAGTGGTGGAATTGGTCACCTCCGTGTTTAACGGAGTTTCGTGATCCTCCACCTGAAACATGTTGGATATTCGGGGGTATCAGTGGCAGAGACTACTAGGTCAAGCCTGAGGAGATTACACAACAAAGGGCAGGTAAGTGGGTCATCAAAGTACCGCTTGCTAACGAAATTTGTCTAATAGCTCAAGTTCCGGTTTCCTCTATCTTCTGTTCTGCTCGGCTTGCAACAAAGAGCTTGACTTTGTTGTAGTACTTCCCGGAACAAGCTATATCTTTGGCCCGGTCATGTGAAATTGCGTAATTAGATGATCGTAATAGATTAGGAAGACCACTCTTTTCAGCCACTCTGGGAGCAGAATCAGAGCCTTCTTTCAAGCTTCAGAGCGATGGAATGTGGAACAAGGCTGCTGCTTCAGATAGGAATAGTTGGATTAGTGCTCCGCTCGGAAGGAAGAGGCTTTTTCGCCAGGAAAAGCTGTGGTTGTGTAACTGGATCCACTTTCGTAGAAAGTGGGAAAGGAGGATGAACCTAATATTACAACTGGGGGGATCTTGTAATGCTGAGGTAGCAGATGTGGTTGGGCAGCCCTGCTCCAATGAAGCTAAGAGGACAGAATCAAGTCCCGAGCCGGTAGGTCTTGGTGTCAACTCACCATCTTCCGCCGGTCCAACATCAGGGCAGTCTTCCGTTTCGATCGTAGGATCGTTTTCTGAAGCAGCAGCCTTCTTTATTTTATTAAGATTAAGTAATTTATTGATCGGACAACAACTCCTCAACTCGGAAGAGAAAGAGAAACTTCACTTTATGTACAAGATCCCGCCATGCTCATGCTAGTCCCATGCCTTATTAGAGAACAGTCGCTGCTACTAGCCCGTGTAGTGTAACGGTCCGAACTTATACCTTTCCAGACAAAGTCCCCTTTATCGAGAAAAACCACAGTATACTTGGGAATAGCTAGGTCCCCGATCCGGTGCCAATGAAGCCTGCAACTAGTGCTCCGAAACGGTACCCGCAGGAAGGTTTTGCGAAGAATGAAAATAAAGAGAGTGATGGTGGAGATGGACCAGTATAGGATCCATCCATTTCAGAGACATGACCAAAAGTCTCGTGCCCATTGTCATTGATCTCGTAGAGGGGAAGAACTATTGCAGTCTGTGTCCCGACCGTCTCGTGTCTTAAAGCTTCGTTATCTGTTTATGTTTTCCCTTTCTCTCCAAGATTCCCATCCGATCTTGTTTGACAAGCAGGCAATGGTAGCAAAGCTTACTCGATCTATTCTATGGTGAGTAAAGCGCGTCTTGCGAGTCAAGAGAGGGATCGGATCAAGATGCCGTGGGCCCACAAAACCTTCGCGCGCACCGACGCGCCTAGGGAGGCAACCTGTTCGACGTCAGAACCGATCTCTCAACTTGATGAGCGATCCGCGCTTGGAAGCAAAGTGGCTATAGCTTGCTGTACTTCGCGCGCAAGAAGAGCGATCGAAAAACTGGAGGGCCCAGTGAGCCCACTGCAATGGCACCGAAATGGGGTCTGCGGGACGAGAACCCTACACCAGCTGAGATCCTTTCGTGCGCACGGCGTACCGAAAGCCATTAGCAACTTTGTGACGGGGGCGACCATGGATTAACTAACAAGACAAGATTAAATAGCTCTCATAAAAAAGCATGGATTGAACGTCTCTAGCTTTAAAAACCCGTGTTTTTCGCCTAAAATTAGCTATAATAGCGCGATAGAAGCCCTAAACTAGCTAAGCTAAGTACGTACGCAATAGCGCGGGAAGAGCCCCTACCCTATAGTTTGAAACTAGCTCTGAATCAAAGAAGCTAGCATAGCATAGCGAAAAGATGCTCGACATTATAAAAACCTATATTATTATACAAATACAAGATGCTCAACCATTTCTCAAGACTATATAACTAATCAATGCTACACTCACTGGTAACGAACAGCAGGAATCGCATACAAAAGTTCACAATAAGTATGCCAATCCACCGGTGAAGATAAAGGCACATCCTGAGAAAGAAACTCTAAAATGCTCGACGAAGGGCCATAGAAGTGCGCTTTAAAAGCGCATTAATCAGGCTGTGAAGGTCACCGGGGCTATGAGACCCCATTAAGCGTAGGAATTAGTGCTGGAAGCCCTAGTAGTAAGCAGAAAATGAAAAGTAGCCCCAAGCTTATGAATAAGCTCAAGATAGCCAAAATGGATGGAGTAGGGCTAGTCTAAGACAAGACAGACCGATCTCTATTCTCCTGCTCGCGTTTACAAGGTTTCCCACTCACTCTATTGAGTTACAGCCCTTGTTGGGTTCTGCAAGGAAGCATCTCGATAGGTCCGCAACCTGTGCTGTGGTTGATGCCCCAACCGAGCTCTAATTCCATACTCGATTTGCCGGTTCTTCGTCCGAGCGGCCCCCTGAGGATGCGGGAAGCCAATGATAGGAGTGGTTAACTGGACTCTCTTCGAAGGATTTCAACCTTGATGCCCTATCCGTGGCGACGCCTAAGCCGCTTTAGTAGGGACGGACTGAAATACCCCATCATAGCACTCTAAGGTTCAGCAGGGAAGTATTGAAGCTTCCAGCTTTCCACCTATATGGATTGTTTGAGCGTAAATAGACACGATCTTCGTTCGGCACGCGTCCAGTCCAAACACAGTCTTGCTCCTATAGCTCTCCTCTCTGGTTGCGCGTTCAACAACTACAACCTTAACACTGCGCTCCGAGGCCGCTTTTGACGCTGACACTGCTCCGGACAACCCTCGCTGCTTCGCTCACCCGTGAGTTGCGAAAACTTCCTTCTGGATAGGTCTCCTACGAAAGAATTAAACTCCCTAAAGGAAGAGAACTTTTCAAGGGAAGATTAGAGAAAGCTACCAAACTCCACATGTCGGATAAGGTAGGTCGAATCAATCAGTGGAGCACCTGCCTCATGCTAGCCAGTCTTTTCTTTACCATTATTGCCTCCTACCCTGCCCACCGCCCTCGGTTCACGTCTTTCAATGCCTTAAGTTATTCCCCGCTTCTCTGGCCGGTAGTCGCGGTTCGGAATGCTCGAACTCGGAATAGAATGATGGAATAGATCGATCACCCTCTCTTGCCGATTGAAAGGAATATCCTTCCACCGTAGCACCCTTTCTGTGAGACGAGTCAATTCTCGATTCGATCGATAGCGGCGGGAAGAGGAGAAAGAATGGATTCTTAGCCAGCCTTATCTCAACGTGATGGATCGTCTTCCCCTCCGGGTCGGAAGAGAGGAAGCAGCCTTCCCTTCAGAATGCCTTCCTCCCCGATCCTAGCACGGAACCTGATTCCCTCGCTTGGTCATCCTCCCTACCGAAAGAAAGAAATAGTTGTGGCATAGATCCATCACACGCTTCAGCCGTTGAGTCATCAAAAAGCTATGCGAATCCATTTCCTGTCCCGTCTGTTTTTCCTGCCCTGAGGCCGATCCTGCCGATGTTCAGGCCCTCCCCCTTTCTATAGAAGAATTTGCCCGGAATCGGGAATAAGGGGATCCAAGCCTGGGCATTGGGGCAAATACTTTATAGCTAATTGCTCATTATAGCTAATCATTCTTTACAGCTAGCTTCATATCATTGGATCCGAACCCGAATCATTCTTTATAGCGAAGCCCCTGCTATCTGGATCAACGAGCCTTTCGTATTACAATGAGGCTTCATGGCTTTTAGTAGGAATAATAGGCGGGAGGTGCTTTCTACTCGGTGGCGGATGGAGGTATCAAAGGCGAGGGAGATTTTCTTCCGCTGCTGAAGTTGCTTAAACAAAAACGGTTCCCGACTCCTTTCTCCATGTACCGACTAGAAGCACCATTTCCCCGAAAGCAACTGGCTCTAACCAGACCCCAGTCCCAGTCTCTAGTGAACCATCCATACTAGCGGCCCCACTATTGCAATGAGGGGGGGGCATGCCCTACTATCAATTAATTGGAAGAGAGCCGGGCGCCTGCTGTTTGTCGGATCCGAGAATAATTCCTCCTTCCCAGCTGTCAATACTCCTAACTGCCCCCCTTTCCATTACTTAGCGGTGGTGGGTTACGCCAAGAATCCCATTTAAGTCCCTTCCCTAATGCTAGCTGTGCCTAATGCCAGCCGTGCCTAATGCCAGCTGTTTGCCCCAAGAATGGTTGCTGCTTCCCGGTGCCCGATACGTATTCCCGATGCATGTCCCCCCTTCCATCACTACACAGCAGTCTTTGGAATGGGAAGGGTGGGATGGAGAGGGAATCGAAGTTTTTAATAAGTATAGAATCTGGCTTTATCTCTTAGCGGTGCATCTGTTCAACCTGCAGGATGCACCTTTAGGGTGGGATGCACCGATGTGCTAAGATGCACCGGCGAGATCCATCGATCCTGCAAGGTGCACCCGTTCAATAGGTAATGCGCTTCAGTTAGTCTCGAATTGGAGGTAGTTAAAGCGTATATAATCCAGGGTGCATAGTCGGTCATTAAAGCGAGGGAGATTTTCTGATTGCATTATTTCATGAGAGGGCTTGTTGAGTAATAGCGTAGTTTTGAATTGGAGTTGATACATATAGGATATAGAAAGCCCAGGCCAACCTCAAGGTAGGGATCGTGGATAGCCAGCTAGAGAAGGCAATTGACCAGTGATAGCTTATTCAAAGGAGAGAGAATCATAGGGAGTAATTGATAGATGGGACAGAAGGTGATTGAAAGCAATGGGGGAGGCACTAACCAATAAGAGGGGGATCTCACCACAACATTACACCGGGTTACCGCCACTAGAAGTTTCTTAATTGTAAACTGGAACTGGTGAATCGACAACCAAATAATTGATTGATTGATTGAGGGATAGAATCTAGTGAATCGAGTCAATAGATAGAGGGTTTAGCCAGCCATATTAGCCAGCCATCGCTAGTCAACAACCAAATGGAGGGGAAGGGAAGGCTGGGAAGCGGTCCAGTCAACAGAGCAATAGTGAATAGATCACCAATCCGGGGATCACCAATAAGGAATTTTATTTACCAATGATAGCTTATTCAAAGGAAAGGAAGGTTGCTCGCCACTCAAACGAATGGTTGCTGGCTACTCCCTAAGAGAGAGAATCATAGAGGAAGAGAAACAACTAGCCAACCTAAGAGCCGAGGGGGGGAGATAGCCACCACTGATTGGCATCGATCAGAGCTACTATCACTGGCCACTAGAAAGAGATCAGTCATTGACCAGTGATAGCTTATTCAAAGGGAAGAAGATGAGTAGTAATAGTTATAGTAAGATGGTTGGGGGGGTTTGCTGGTTAACGAACGAAAGATAGATATGGCGATATATACGATCCGGTGTGCCTATGCTTGTTCCTACTACTAGGTTCTGCGAGACCTTGTTTGATGCTCCCGCTCCAATTCAAATTCTTTCTATGTTGCTTCGGGCTTGCTTTGAACTTACAACATAGGGGGGATAGGTCAGGGTGGGCTTATGAATTGTGAAGAAGCCATTCCTTGTGATTGATTGCGAAACCAATGCTTTTTCCCTGGATTCGCCATAAATCGGAGACGGAAGGCAATGCTAAATTGTTCCAGTTGCAGTGGCGAGGGAGAGGTAATGCGGCACCTTCCTTCTATCAACTGAACGCACCCGAATCTTAACTCACCCCCTTCAATCTTTCATTGATGAATCAATGAAGGTTGGGTGAGTTAAGATCGTATTTTTAGGCTCGATTGAGCAACTCGAACTAAATGCTATGGGGTAGGTGGGGTAACGAGGCCGGCCCTAAACAAATCTCGGTCCGTGCGCTCGCCAACGAATAATGCTTGCTGCCAGTACACTCCAAACTAAAGATGCGGACTGGCTGTTCCAAACAAGCATTCCATTTCAAAGGATGTGGCCGGGCTCCATCTCTATGGTTGACCAACTAAACCATCTATACTAATCGGTGAGGTTTACATGTTCGGTGAATCATGAATGCTAGGTTACGAATGGTAAGGAATCACAAGCAGGTTGGTCATCAATTCGGGGGGTGCCGGCCTTCGATCGAGAACCGGAATCGCGGAAAGGGAAAAGAGATAGCTCTCCCTGCGCGAATCTTCAGTACTGGAATGGAAGTATTAATATACTACATTCTTAGATACTACATTGAGTGTCTCTAGCTTTTGTGAAAATCTCTCTCGAATGCCTAGCCGGAGAATCAATGTAAGAGATAGCTCACTCGCTGAAATCGAATGAATCGTGCTTTGAGGGGCGGAGAGTTAGTAAAAGAATTCTCTCTAACACTAGAATATAAAAATGGAGTCTTGGGAAGTTCACTGGCTCTCCGATAAGGGAGGTTGAATAAAGGGAGGCTCGATCCTTGAATTCTTGCCTATATTTACCCATGGCTCTACCTATCCATTCCCATACAACCACTCCCCTAATGCCTCTATCGGCTCTCACCTCAGCCGTCGTGCCCGTCGGCTCGATTCCCGGCCCGGTGGAACGGGAAGCTACAGTCGGGAGGCTAGTTGAGAAGAAAGTGATTTGGGATGCGGCCAGTTGGATGTATTGTGGAAGGGATAGGGTCAATGAATAGAAGGAGCCAATAGCTACCAAGGGCAGGGGAGGGAGTTAGCTCAGGGCTTAGCGATTAGAGAAGCTGGCTTACGGAGAGAAACCTGCTTTCTCGATATGATATTAATGCGCTCAATCCAATTATTTCTTCTTCATTCAATGGTTATTGAACGCGATTCCGCTTCTCAAACTCCTCCTATGCCTGAAATCGGGAACTCTTTGCTAGCTAGCTCAATGTGGAAATGGTTCTGAGGCAAAATGAAAAATGAAGGCCCCCGGGTGGTAAAAAGAAGTTGGTGTTATCGTACTTCATGCCACTCTATCAGATCGGGACACCTTCCCAGCTTGATCGAATCGAAAGGGGTGGCTTCCGGGCGGACTCAGCCTAGCCATAAACCTGGGATGGTTCAGACGAGGAGAAAGGTGAGTGGAAGTGGTTATCCAGCCAGGCCAGGTATAGAAGTGACAGCAGACTTCCGGCCCGGTGGAATAAAGACAAGGAAAGAATGCCAGTGAGTAGTTGCCTGATAAAGAAAGTGCTTCCAACTCGCTATATGGTAAGCCCTTGCCTTCCCTTCGTTCTCCGAACCGTCCGTACGCATGCTAAAAAAATCCCACTCCTTATGATTGAACATTCTAATTAAAGTGCGTGGGGCCTTGAAAAGATTTCATTATTCGACAAAATGGAAGGAATGAGGAACGAATATCTGAGAAGATGAAACAAGCCTGCCTTTAGTAGAGCCTGTTTGCGTAAGCTTTATTGCTCTGTATGCGGCTTACGAATAAGCGGAAGGAGCACTGAGTGTTTTCTTTCTGAGATAGTCGGGTTGATGGCCGACCTTCGTCAAGCGTTTCAGCGAATGTGCCAGCACGGTTTAAAAATTAATCTTCTCAAATGTGCGTTCGGCGTCCAGGCCGGAAACTTCCTGGGTTTCCTGGTCTACCAACGAGGAATCGAGGTCGACCAGAAAAAAGCGCGTGCGATCAAAGAAGCTCCTCCTCCCCGTAATAAGAAAGAGCTTCAGCGACTGATCGGCCAGAGAAAATCCGCCGATTCATTTCCAATTTAGCAGGAAAGATCCTTCCATGGACGGAGTTGCTGAAACTGAGAGAGAAAGACAAGTTTGTTTGGAACGAGTCCTAAGCTTGATTAAGTATAGTCAGATTCATTTCCCTTCTTTTAAGCTAGCTTGCTTTGTTTGGTATCCTATTTTCTCATATAGTAAAGCAACTTGATCTGCTATCTCGGATAGCTGGGGGCCGGTATCCACCTTGGGGTCACATCATGCTTGCGTGATTGGGTATTGCACTCTCTCTCAAGACCGTAAGGGTGAGCGCAGCGAACGTCAGCTTTGAATAAGCTATTTGCTTCTCTGTTATACACTACCTGAAGGGCCCGCCCGCTACTACCTCCTTACGTCGCCCTCATCGTTAAATGATGCCTCACCAATAAAGCTTAAGCTCTCTCAGTTACATATGTTGATAGTGTCAAACCAAAAAGTGGGAGAACTATACGGATTGTGGGCTTGGTTCGTAGGTGGACTAGGCCTACACCCACTGGCTTGCTTCGCGGAGAAGCCTACGAAGACTCTACTAGAAGGGAGACCAAGCCATTTTCCACTGACTATGTTGATTGGGATGTCAAGGAAAGGCGAGCAGATTAAGATACTACGACAGATACGGCTACAGGAAAAGAGGACCTACTGAGAACGAGTCATCCGGGGAAAGGTGTAACCTGAAGCTACCCATGCCGAACCGGGCCCTTCCGAGGGAGCTTCCACTCCAGTAGAAGCAGGGGACCCCCATTGTCAGATGCCGACGAGCTGCATTTGGCTTCCTTTCTAGCCTACAGGCTCAACAGATTTGTTTTGCCCGGGGGTCGGGGTCATTCTGTTCGTCCGAGCACTTTTTGCCAGCCTCATGGGGGATCGCGTCAGTCTTGCTCCTCCCGTGTTGGCCAGTCTCGAGTCTTGTCTGACGAAAATAGCGTCACACCCTGCGGGGCCTGGGAAGTGAGGTACCACATTCCCCATCCACTATTGCGTGGATCGCTTTGTACTTCCCTTGCTCTTCTGATAAGACAGATCCGAAACCCGGGTCCCCATGACCAAGTATACAGAGCAATTTGCCGGGCTCTACTACGAGAGACAGTCTTAGATTCCGCGATCATACTCCCCCCCCTTAGACCCCCGAATTGGGGTTTGCCCCTTGGAGTTTTCGGAAAATGGGGGAGCTGACCAATGATGGCAAGCTGCCAGTTACAGATCTTGAGTTGATGATATCCATCCGGTCTGGTATGATAACATTTCGCCAGAGCTACGCCCACCCTAGTTCGCCTTTAAGCCGACCCCGTACTCATTCCTCGGTCTTAGGTACACTACTACTCCCTTGCTCCTTTACCTTGTGTAGGGAAGTAGCTCATTAGCAGGCGTCTACCGCTTGCTTGAACTTCCCAATCGATGCCTTCTTGTCGTAAGGTATAGAAACCAGCCTTTATAGCCACAGTTGAGGCCAGGTATGGGATGCGAAAAGCTAGTCTATCACGGTCCGGTCCAACGGAGAAAGCTATGGAATATCACCTTTAAGAGTGATTCCACCAGTATCGGGAGGGGTGAGCGATAGCGATGGTTTAGACGAAGTGTGAGCTAAGAAAAGAAGTAGAGTTGATAGTCTGGGTGAGCGAAGCTTGATAAGGTCAGTTGACAGACTCTGGAGACTGAGGTAACGAGGGAGTAGCTTGTAGGTAGGGCTGAGTGAAAGGAAGTAGAGTCTCAAGACGAACAAGGATGAGGCTGAGCGCTATAGAAGATGAGTCTCAATTATCATAGTTTGAGGAACGAGGGAGCTTTATAGAGTAAAAAGACTAAATGCGATCATCGATTGCTGAGGTTACGAATCCAGACGAAGTAGGAGTTTCTAAGTTCGTTCCTCTGGGATCAGGCTGACTATGAAAAGATAAAGAATAGGCTTAGAGGTAAGGGCTTACTTAAGAGTATACCACTTCTACGATAGGAATAGCTCGTAATGCTCCATCTCTTCCGCCTTAGCTTTTTCTCATGACTTATGCTCCTTGCATACCTTGATCCACTAGTCTTTCTGTCCGAATAGCATTTAGCATTTCCAACTCTGCTTTGAGCTCGTAAACTCGCTTCAACTCTCGCCTCGCTTCCTCCTTACGTCGACCTCGTCAACTCGGTCGCCTCGTGACCTTATCCTTCGTCTGGCAACTCGCCATCTTCGATCAGCTTCCTTAGCGGGATCTTCGAATACCTTCGCAGGCCCTCCCTTCGGTCAGCCGGGCCCCTTCGGTTAGTTCCTTAGCGGGAGCCACTCCGTTACCTTATTTCAACAAAACCAGAAAGTAGTAGCATGAGATGTTCGCCCATGCGAGAAGTAATGTTCCTAGGGCATTGGGATAGGGGGAGGGAACCGAGCAGATTAGGATGGACAAGCAGAAGGTGAAGGCAATAGAAGAGTGGGGCCGTGACCGAGCTACGATCATTTCTTGGCCTTGTGAACTAATACCGTCGGTTCATCACTGGATACTGACGGATCACAGATCTTTTGAAGAAAGCCTTGGCATTGGATGGACGGACAAGTGTATCCATGGATTTCATTGCAAGCTTGCCTAAGGTGGGGGAGGGGCCCGGATCTGGGGACAGGTCTCCCTATTATTGACTCAGTAAACCTCCTATCGAGGTTCAATATGAATCTTTGGGCACCTTCTACGAAATCTATGAAGATTCTCAAATAAGAAAAGCCCTACTCTTACCCGTGGGACGGATTATGAATCTTCGGGCATAGCGATCTTTAGAGTTGGCCATCTTTCTTCCCATTTCCTCGATAGTAGGGTAATCTTAAATATTCCATTATTAGTGTCAGTGTCCTTCGTCCATAGCAATCTTTATAGCTGGCGATCTTTAGCCATCTTTGGGCATAGCCATCTATATTCTATACCCTAGAGTGGGGCACATCTAATTTATCCTATCAGTCGCTGTATCCGAGAATCGAGGAATCCGCCTGACTTTAATAATGGGGGCGCATACTCGAAAACAACTGACGAGGGAAAGGTTGCCTACCGGGGAATACTTTAATAAAGGTCCTACCCATACCTAGGAAAGTGAACTGCCCGGGTCTAACTATGGAATAACGGGGTTGGAGAGAGCGCTTTTCAAGCAACAAATAATAGTATACGGGGGATTAATGATAGTAGGGGGACCCTTCTTTTAATGAGAAGTGGTTGGCCCTACTAAGATAGATTGCGAGAGGGGACAAACATGGGATAAACATCGGGATCAGACGCTACCAATCCACATTCCATTTGTGGAGATTCGCCTCGAATGATAATCGAGAGTGAAATGATCCGGGTGTGCATAAATCAACCTTATTCCCAGCTGCCCTACTCATTAGGCCCGTGAAGCACCTCGCTACTATCCATCTGCCTACTTTTGTGTGTTAGACTGGAGCCGTATGCCCATTCAAGGCTGCCCATGCCCAAATGCCCTTTCAAGCTCCGTGAAAAAGGTTAGGCGAAGCGTGGGCCTCGCTATAACTCCACTTACGCAATTACCTGTCTGAGGAATGACTTATTTTTGAGAAGGAGGGCGGTGGGTGGGGGGGCGCGAAGAGGAAGGCTCATCTAGATCTATTATCCACCACGGGAGCCCTATCAAAGAAGAGCCAGCTTATGAAATGAGATGCCACCATCGAAGCTGAAGCTACCCTTTAGAAAGGAGGAGGGAGCAGGCTACCCCATGTAACCGATATGAACCCACCCCGGGATCGGACTCTCCACCATGCAATCCGTAATATAGGGATCAGACTTGGCCCCTGTATTATGAATGAATCGGGATGGTTGATGAAATGGATCAGGCCACTAGAATCAAATGGGATTGCTCCTCTATAGAAAGCGATTTCTTATCAAAAGACCGCCGATTCCCCCGCTAAGAGCTACTACTAAAACTAGCAACTAGAAACTGTTAGCCCCAATGAGTGGAGTGCCATAGGCTTATCGCCCCTAGTTTCTACATCATGCCCCATCCAACACCCCCGCTTCTTTCCCATCAAAGCCCTACCATTAAGTGCTCGCCTCTTTAATTCAACCGCATCTTGCGTCCGTCCCTTGGCATTCATATTGATTTGGTTTCAGCTCGAATCTCATGTACGTGTTCCTCTAGCGTTGAAGTTGCACCCCTCTAATTCGTGTATCGGTGCCCCCCATATCGAGATTTAATCCCTTCAAAGTGGTAAGTTAAGCCCCGACCCTTGAAGTTGTAGTGTTATCAGTTTCCCGTTCCCCATCTATAAGCGATAGTAGCGGTGCTCGGTCGTGTTATTGACTCCCTTTCCCCCCTGGTGGATAG